AGAGCATAAACCTAAAAAGATCAAAGAGGCCCATTCAGGAACAAGAAAACGACGTCGTGATTTGGATTGGATCTCGATAAAATAATATATCAATGAGAAGTTAATTCGATAAGTTTAGTGAATTTTTATATTATAAGGAAAGGAGTAAAAACTCGTCTTTTTTTGAAAAATCGAAAAAAAGCCCTTTCGTTAGAAGTCAGAAAGAGCCTTCTATGAAAAAAGAAAGAGGATTGGAATCTGCACATTGATTCTTTTTCGCAATTTTTTTGTTGAACCGTATGCGTCAAAAGGCGCCTGTACGGTTCTTAAGGGATACAAATTTACCCTAATCAACCGACTTTATCGAGAAAGATTACTTTTTTTAGGCCAGGAGGTTGATAGTGAGATCTCGAATCAACTTATTGGTCTTATGGTATATCTTAGTATCGAGGATGATACCAAAGATCTGTATTTGTTTATAAACTCTCCTGGCGGATGGGTAATCCCTGGAGTCGCTATTTATGATACTATGCAATTTGTGCGACCAGATGTACATACAATATGCATGGGATTAGCCGCTTCAATGGGATCTTTTATCTTGGTCGGAGGAGAAATTACCAAACGTCTAGCATTCCCTCACGCTTGGCGCCAATGAGGTTTTTGTTTGCAAGAAAAAGAAGACTATGCCTTCGCCATATGAATATTAAGTAATAATAGCATGGCACTTTGAATTCGATATAAAAAATTATTGATTGTTTTTTCAAAACATTAGATTATGTATCGAGAGAGTAGTATGAGATAAGGGGGTATTTCCTATTTTTTCTATCGGGGATTCCAGTTCAGCGTCACAAACTTTTTTATTTTCACACCAGGGGACTCTTAATAATATTTATGTTCTGAAAGAGTGCGAAAAAAAAAATTCTTTTTTCCTTATTTGATCAGATAAAAAGAAACTTTGGGATTGCTGAATCGAAGACAAACAAAAAAATAGATAAAGCAACGGAGCCATCATAGTATTTTTGAACTCCTCCGAAGGGAAGGATGGTAATTTGATCATTTACCGATCGGGATCTGATAGATCCTATTTTTCTCTTGGAAGGTAAAGGTCAATTTTATTATAGAGCCGTATGCACAAAGGATGCCTGTACGGTTGTTCAATTCTATCTTTTTTCTTGTTATTCTTTAATCTTTCTTTTCTCTTCATCATGCGAAATAAAGGAAGCCTTTTTATGTTATTATGTTATACCATCAGGGTAATGATCCATCAACCTGCTAGTTCTTTTTATGAGGCACAAACGGGAGAATTTATCCTGGAAGCGGAAGAACTGCTGAAACTGCGTGAAACCCTCACAAGGGTTTATGTACAAAGAACGGGCAAACCCTTATGGGTTGTCTCGGAAGACATGGAAAGAGATGTTTTTATGTCAGCAACAGAAGCCCAAGCTTATGGAATTATTGATCTTGTAGCGGTTGAGTGAAAAAAGCCCCGATTTCGCGTAAATCCGCGATTTCATATTTTCTCTTTTTGCCGAATTTAATAATTTAATAAATAGAAGTAATTCGTAATTATCCGGTTAGGATTGATCTAAACCAGCCCATTATTTAATTATTTATATGATTCAACATGCCAACTATTAAACAACTTATTAGAAATACAAGACAGCCAATCAGAAATGTCACAAAATCTCCCGCTCTTCGGGGATGCCCTCAGCGTCGAGGAACATGTACTAGGGTGTATGTGCGACTCGTCCAGATCATGAGCTGGTACAAAACAAAAGAAAGAAAACTTTTTCCAGTATCAATCATCAGTACCGGCGAATAGGATAGAATAGAAAAAGAACTCCATTCAATATCTACAAAAAATCTATTCAGTCTATTGTGTATGAAATTTATGGTTTCCATTGGTACAAATCCAATCACCTCAATTTAAGATGAGAAGAAATTCTCCATTAGTAGCAAATGGTTATCCATTAAGCGGAGGAAATCTTACTTAAAAAACAGAAAGATTAGGTCCCCTCTTGCAAGAACGGACTAACAGGGTTAGCTACCCAGCCAACTTTCATAATTAAATACCGTTACTGTATAAGTAGATCTCGTCGTGAAAGAACTATTACTGGATAATTCATGGGTAGAGCCAAAGAATGTGAACTATACAAGTTACCAAAAACTTTGATTAAATGAAGTAAAGGCTCCGGTGTATAGAGAAGACCTCACCGTTTAAGAAGTAAGCATAGAAACGATGGAATCCACTATTTCTTTATCCATTTATATATATATATATATTGACTATATTTTTATTGACTATATTTTGATACCTAGTAGAATACGATTTCTTATTTCGAAGTGAAATGTCTAGAAAAAAGAAAAATAGTGGTCGGGAAGGTTATAGTAGCCAAGGCCATTGGAATTTTGAGTTTATACATTGGAAAAAAAGCTTTGTTATTAATAGACTAGGAAAGGGAAAAAGAATAACTGAAAGAAAGGAAATCTATTAGTTATTCGTCAAAGTTTCATCTATTCAATGACCAGAATTAGACGGGGATATGTAGCTCGGAGACGTAGAACAAAAATGCGTTTATTTGCCTCAAGCTTTCAAGGGGCTCATTCAAGACTTACTCGAACAATTATTCAACAGAAAATAAGAGTTTTGGTTTCGTCTCATCGAGATAGGGATAGGCAAAAGAGAAATTTTCGTCGTTTGTGGATCACTCGAATAAACGCAGTAATTCGTGAAAGGGGGGTATCCTATAGTTATAGTAGATTAATACGCGATCTGTATAAGAAACAGTTGCTTCTTAATCGTAAAATACTTGCACAAATAGCTATATCAAATAAAAATTGTCTTTATATGATTTCCGATGAGATCATAAAAGAAGTAGATTGGAAAGAATCCGCCGGAATTATTTAAACGGAGTTCCCCGGAGAATGAACTCCGGGAGGGTAGAGTCAAAATTAATATGATAAAATATACTAATGCTAAACTAAAGTAGTAAAAATGAATGAATACATTCAATAAATTTTTTTCCCGACTCTTTTTTTTTCTTACGACACGATAATCAAATCTAGATTTTCATCTTTTTCGAACAAAACATCAATCTGCGTTTGAGTTCGGATTGGAATTTTGATTCAAGTGAAGAAAGAGTAAGCCTATTTATTTCTGGCTCTAATACCAGCAGTTTTAGCCGTCGACTCGGTTCTTTCAAACTGTTTCTCATTATTAAGAAAAGGTAACAAAGATAAAATACGAGCTTGTTTTATAGCAATAGTAATTAATCGTTGTTGTTTCAAGGTCAATCTATTCACCCGTCTAGATAATATTTTTCCTTGTTCGCTAATAAATCGACTAATTAAACTCATGTTTCTATAATCAATTCGATCCCCCGATTGTATCGGGGGCAAACGCCTACGAAAAGATCGCTTGGATTTAAGAAAGGGTCGCTTGGATTTATCCATGGTTTGTTTAGTTTATTCCTTATCCCGAAAATCCTATTTCGGTCGGATCTAAAATGAATTAGAATAAAGAAATAGGATTTGATTTGTTTATATGTTTATATTTAAATATGTTATAGAGTTATATATAGAATACCCTTTCCTTGGAAGGGTTACATGCAGGTGCTCGATTCGATCTATTTCTTTATCTCCCCATGAATCGTATGTTTGTAACAATATGGACAGAATTTTCTCAATTCCAATCGATTAGGCGTATTGTGCCGGTTCTTTTGAGTAATATATCTGGAAATGCCCGTTGATACCTTATTAACACCGTTTCGAATACAATTGGTACATTCCAAAATAACCGTTATTCGGACGTCTTTCCCCTTGGCCATGAACCTCCTTTGGATTTTTGATTTACTCAACTCTTCTATTTTCGACTCGAAACAAAGAAGAAGAAAGGAATAAAAAAATAGAAGTTACTAACTTGAAATCCAATTATGAAAGACTTCGCTGCAATCAATATAAATATAGTAAATAATATACAATGATTTCTAAACTACTATATTTCAAAATTTCAAATTGCAGTACAGCATTTCATTTACATTTTAATATCTTGTATAAGAGTCTTTGCCTTAGACCTAGACCCCCCGCATTGTTTATTCTTATTCTACCTCCATCCCTATTTAATTCAAACTTGAACTCAAGTCTCGCGGCTGTTGAATCCGCTTTTTCTTTTTTGTTTTTTTTTTTTTTTCTCTTTCCTCCCTTATTCTAAAAAGAAAAAGGAAAAAAGAGAAAAAAGGGGGGGCGGAAAGACTAGTCACAGATATTTAATTGTATCTCTAATCTTCGTTATTCGTTACCGTGTCAATAACTAGACTCAAAAAAAGGGGAATGTCAACGCATCTGGGAAAAAACGATTAATCTCTATCAATAGACCCGCTAAAGACCCGAACCATAGAGTACTTAATACCGGTGCCACGGAGAGATATGTTTTTAGATCTCGCATTGAAAAACCTCCTTCTTTTATTGTAATATTGTAATATATAATGGTAATACATATATGATCAGATGCATATGCAGTTAAGGACCGCTTGGAGTTGTACACGAAATCCCTAATTCAAATTGAAATGTACAACGATCCGGTGAATAAGATTTTCTTTTTCTTAAAACATAAAAAAGTCCCCTTCTTCCCGAGTATTCCCGAAAAAGACTTTTTTAGGACGGGTTCCGTTCCGTATTTCATATGTATATAAGCCTTTTACTATTATTATATGTTAAATTATTATATGTTAAATGAGACCAAAAAGACGAAATGCCCATATAAATTGTATATATCAATGGAGGAAGTAAGGGTAACGGTGTGGAAAACAAGACAGGAATTCTCTACAATGACACTGTAGACCAATTGAAGGGGTGTAGCGCAGCTTGGTAGCGCGTTTGTTTTGGGTACAAAATGTCACGGGTTCAAATCCTGTCATCCCTACCTATTACTTCTCTGTTGAGCAGTAACGAGGGATTAATTGAGATCGATTCAAATTGGACATATATAATCTTTCATTCAAAAAACGTATTGGGGTTAAAAA